ACAAAAGAAGACAATCATCTGCGCCAGTCAGAAGAATTGAATTGCATCCTTCACTTCTAATGTAGCATCTACCGCCTTCACAAACATCGTACCTCGAGGACAAGTAACCCCAAAAATGAATGAAGGGCCTGCCCCTTTTGTTTGTCCATCCATCACAAATCATTGTGCATCCCGTGTCCTTCTTCTTAAGTGAGGTTTCTGAGAGTTTACAATTCCTTCTCGAGGTCTTCCTTTTTCTCTACTCTAATGGTAGTGCGCATCTCAAACTATGAGGGGCCTTTGAAGCCCGCACCACAAACTGCTACAGCATAAACATGGGCTGGTAGTATGAATTGTTCCGAACTGCATCAAAGCCTATGTCTTATATAGGAAGAACCTCCCAATAGCTCTCCTAGCCGCTGCATGCAACCTCTGCGAAAATACTGATTTCACCGAGGGTTGTACTACTGTTTTCTTCAAAGGGGTGAAAAAAGAGACTCAACTTCTTTTTATCGTAGCGCCTGATGCAGAGGGACCGCTCTGCAAAGATTCCCCAATACCCAACTCCGTACGGCAGCCCCGCCCTCTCTAGGCTAGGCTCTTCTGTTACATCAACTAGATCCACTCCCATCGATAAAAAATGACTTTTTTTTTGAGACATAGACTGCAGCTTCCGCATTGTTTTCTCTTAGAAAAAGAAGTGCGTGCACTTACTTTGCATGGAAGGAAGGCCTGAAAAGGACTAAAAAGTTGCCCAAACCCCCGTATTTTTCATTGAAAAGGTTCCATATCACCGGGATTTTTGATTGAAAAGGTACTCACCCTTTCCATATAAGTGGGAAGGTCTAAAATAGACGAACAAACAAGTCGCCTAATTCCCGTGTTTTTTGATTGAAAAAGGCTCCTTGTTCCGTGTTTGGTTGGTAGTCATAAGACATATCCTTCCAGCTTGACTCCGTTCACTCGTTCAGTCCTTCCTGTGGAAGTCAGTCCTTTCCTTCTTTGCTTCTTGGCCACCAGAATATGATCCGAGTATGTCCTGATTGAGAGATATAATAAATAGAATAAGAATAATATAACACGGAAGGAAGGGGACCTACCTACTAGTATAAGTAGGATGCCCTTTAGGACGCTACCTTCGCTAAAGCTAACTTTCAAAAAGTAAGGATTTTAGAGAGGGACTTGAAGGCAAGTATGGGGGTCGATATACTCTTATTTTTTTTGCGAACCAGCTTATCTTCCTTGACTTCGGTCAAGTGACTTTTAATCTCTTCCTTTTCGGACACGGAATTTCTCTTTCCGGCCTGGTATATTTATATCAATCATAGCTAACCCCGAATGGTAACTTACTAAACAATTCCGCTTTGATAGCTTCCATTTTCATAGTCATTTGAGTCGCGAAGCCTCCAACCGAAGGAGCTAGCTAACAAAAATAGCAGTGCATGCCCAGCGGAAATAAAAAAATCCTTGCAAAAAGGAAGATGCGCTCGAAGGCTACTCTCAAAACGAAACCAGAATAAAGATAAAGATCTTGAGACCACCGCGGTGCGTACAGCGTAGATTAGGAGGAATAACCATCAGAAAAAGACTCACCTCCAACTGAAGCGGACAAAGAAGAAAGGGACTCCGTTTTAGCTTCACCCCAATCGAAGACCCGTATAGACGCTCCGACAACTCAACTACTACTGCAGGGCAACCCCCGTCCCCTCTCCTTTCAGTCGGCGGGTAACCTCCTCCTTCTTTTGCTTTGTGATTGGATGAACCGGCTTTATATGTCCCAGCTTTGAATGAATCTGCTTTGGAACCAGCCTTGTATTAGTCTTAGTATTTTCAATTTTAATTTAAGAATAGTCGGTCAAGTACCATTCCTATTTGTCCACGAAGCGAAGCCAACAGGGAGAATATCTCATTCCGGTTTCATCTCTGACCCATATCTTCCCATTTCTTCGGCTCATAGCATGATGGAATTTCCTACTCGAAAGAATCGAAGGGGCCTGTGTGTATGGTGGAAGGGGGACCATGCCTTGTGTAGGCCAAGCAATGAAGTTCGATAAATGTGCACCGGGGATGCAGTTTGATAAACAGGGTTTCATCCTTTTTTCAAGGCCGAAATGCCAGTGTCAAGGAACTGAAGGAGTCTAGAAAGAGAAAGCGTTCAGGTGCTCGTGCTATGACCTTAAAGGTGGAAGATCCTCCTCTGGTTCTAACCACCCTGAATGAAGAGTGGGCGAACGAATCGAATTCAAATGGATTGATCACAAGGACCTCTGCGATCTAAAGCTTCGACCGATATCGGGAAGTTCTGAACGACCCGATTCCACTGTAAGTTTAGACCGTAAGTTCCTGGATCTTGCTAAGCTGATCGCCCTCGTGGACTGAGAGGACTCTTCGGCCTGTGTTTTATTTGTGTTTCTTCTTGTATGTAAGTTAAAATAGAAATCTCTTATATTCTTAAATAGATTAATAAAAATTTCCTTCTGAGTGAATTAGAAATAAAATTATCAGAATGCCATTCTGAGGGGGCCGGGGAAGAACTACTTTATTTAGTGAGTTCACGAGTTAGCAAAAAAAATAGGGAAAGAGCGAACTTCCTTCTTAGGCCTATCGTGAAAGGTCTTCTGCTCGATGCTCGTACAGAAAAGGAGCCTAGCCCCCTTTCGCTCGCTGCCGGGTGTAAGGATGTGCTTGTCCCACGGAAATCTGTACTTCACCCGATGAGTTAGATCGTGAGACATGGAATAGAGTGTACCTCGAGGCACACTTAGCCAATCTCATGGAGGAAGCAAGTCAATCCCAGAACTTTCCTATCTCCAGGGGAAAGAGGGGGGAAGCTAAGCGTAAACTACTTTTTATTCTGTAACAGTGGGAACTTCGCCTAATAAGCAAGCCATAGGCCGGTTCTCCACCTGCAACCCTCGCTCGGAAAAGAAAGAGCTTTTGGTGATAGGGGTACAGGTACTGGAAGGCAATGGCCTTAGTCCCGATCAAAAGGAACTGCCCCTAGGACTGACACTGCCTGGATGGAACCTAGTCGATAGCCTGTCCCCCCAAAAAAGCTACTTCAACAGGGGAGAGAAAGAGGCTTGTTAAAGCTTGAAAACTGGTCGGATTAGGATAGTAAAGTAGGAGGACCAGTGATGGCTCAAGCATTGTTGGTGGCTTGGGCCCTACCTCCTTTCCAGTTGTAATCTGAATCTCCGTCTTTCGGGGAGGATCTCCTAGTAAAAAGAGAAAGAGTTCCCGAAAGAGCTAAAACCACTTACTTACTATGATTTGTTTTTAAGTTAGCGTGGCATGCGCTGCGAGTCGGGTAGAGCTTCGATTCATCAATCCATTTTTGTTCACCCCGTGAGTCATCAGTCCAAGAACATGGTAAAGGAGCTTGACTCCGCCCATACACTATGGGAAGGTTCGCTCACTGAACAGTGACTCATTCTAGTAAGATAATAGTCCAAATCCAATTCCGTGTCTGAAGAGGGCATTCTTCCAAACAGGGTTTCTCCTGCAGCCCAACTTGCTCCTATGTTATATACTTTTCGGCTTAAATCGGGCTAAGCCCCTTTCCATAAAACTCGAGTTACTAAAGTACCTCTCCATGAAGTTTAGATGCAAATGAATAAAAACAATCTTTCTTTCTTTAGTAGATACGGGGATGGCTTCCTTTTTGGAGTACGTAGTGGGTAAGGACACGGTAGCTCGCTTGAATGACTTATTTTCGAGGGCCCTAGCCAACTGAAGAACGGACTCAATCGGAGCTACTGAGGGGAGCAAGAGCACCTATGCTATCGCCGGGCTCCTTGTGCTTTTACCTCGCTCATATATAATGAGTAACTAGACTTAGATTCTCTTTGATATCAATCCCGGCAAGACAAACACGAAAGCATAGTTAATAAAGGACCGTTCGTCAACTACGCCTCCCAGCTATTGAAGAAATGCTATCTATAGAACATAAGTAAAGTAACGGGGAATTCTTTTCTTAAAATGCTTTTCCGGGGCCCCGCTTGCTGGGTATCTGCTCTTTGCTCGCTTCGTACACCCAGAGCTACTCGCTGCGCTATCTCTCCGTTCACTCCCTCTGGGGATTCTATCTCGTCTCATCGGTCATTGAAGGAAAACTATCGATATAAGCATGAGAAAGAGCAAATTAAACTTAAGACGTTGATGGTATTGTTTACAAGTTGCGAGAAAATAAAAAGCATTATCAACAGCAAATGCCAGACACCTGTAATTAACCGCAGAGACGGTGGAAGGTGAAGAGGTCGAGTCAGAGGTAACGGTTGAACGCTAAGCTGCTTCTCAACGCTTAGATTCTTTTTAAGGCGGACAGAAATCTTAATGTTATGCACCCAATAGTATCAGCATACATTAAAGTTAAAAGTGGTGATTTGAAGCTTGATACACAGGCAATGAAAGAATGCATTGAATTTGACTGAAGTGAAGCAGGAATAGTTCCTTTAGGTGTTCTCCTGTATAGTGAGTCTAGTGCTTCGCTTGATGGAAGCACAGGGAAAAAAAGGATCCGTGTTGGCGCACTACCAAATGCCCTAAGACCTTATTGTCCCTTCACCCCAAAAGCCTGCCTACTTAGCCGTGTCCCACTCCCATTCTCTTCCTCGTTAGAAAGCCGTTCGGTTGGCGTACTTCTGTATAGACCCACCACTCTTCTAGTCTTTTCGACCTCTTCAACGTATTTAAGTATCCTTCTTCTCTTCCGCTTTTCTAGCTGATTGAAGCAGGGATAGCCTCCACGTAACTAACACGGCCGTCTTGAGCAAAACGAACTCAGCCCTACCAAATCCGTCGAATGGTTTCACTCCTCTTTTCCCCCTTCTGTGTCTTTGTCAGTGAAGTAAATCAATCACCCCGATTTAAGCGATCCGCAGTGTTCAATGTGAGCCCAACCTTATTATGATTAGCGAAGTCCTTTCCAACTCCGTCGAATGGTTTCACTCCTCTTTTCCCCCTTCTGTCAGTTCCTTGTCAGTCAGTCGACTCCCGTCCCTCAAAAGATTGTCGAACTTCACGGTTATTCATCGATATATGGGTAATCCCCGGCGGTCAGAGAAGAAAACATCTCTATGAAAGCAGGAGGTGTTACACATTAGTCTGTCTTCAAATGCGGGAAGGTTAGACGTTCAGTTCAGTTCGATGAGGGCGGGTTCCGTAGCATTAGAAGCTTAAGTATCCGGAAAGAAGGAGGAATGAGGATGTAGAAAAGAAGATAAGGTCTTAGACGTTATCTTAGCTGTTTAAATAAAGCAGCGGCTAGGCCTCTGTCCCCGGATTCAAGGGTTTTCTTAGATGGGATGGACAGAAGAGTTTGAAGCAGTACGGAAGAGTTTGAACGGGCGAGTTACTTTAGAGTTCCACTGGTTCCAAAGGCTAAAAGCCGGAATAGTGGATCCAGTAGTTCTAAATATAGATAGAAGAATCCCAAAGAAACAACCATCCACAAATGTCGATTCATTCAAGCAAGAGAGTGCAACAATCCTTTCCTTTGACACTGGTCCCGTAAACGAGTGGAAAATGCCTTGTACAGTTTTTATTTTCCCTTTCAGCCAGTCCAAGAGTTCAGTTCACTCGAAAGCGGCTGTTAGATATTTGGTTTGAACCGGTTCCGCCCCACCCCTTATAGTAAGTACTGGTGAGAGGGAAAGAGCGCTTCTGCCCTTTACCCAAACAGTACAAGAATGGCAATCCACCTATTGGTGTGCTGCTGCCCTCAACCGACCTGATCGTCCCAATCCGGTTGTCCTCACTAAAAACAGATCCACAATCTCTTATCTAATGAATATGCATTTTTTATCTAATCTTCGTTTGCCTAGCTGCCCATTGCTAGAACTTCCAGCGCTAAGTTGGTTGGTGTGGTAAGGCAAGCAACTCCTCTTTCCGAAGAAGAGTGCCTGCCCGAGCTATCTTAAAGTAAAGCTCTCTAGGTTAGCTATAGGTAAAGTTCTCCCAGAGCTGGAGACACAGGCCGCTACTCCTTCAGAAACCGGAAATCCGCAAGGAAGGATAGGACACAGAATAAGGACCTAAAGTTGTTTGTCGGATGAGACCGAGAACCGAAAGATGTCTATCAAAGAGCGAGAGGGACTGACTAGACCGCTGTCAACCAGCTCTGAAGGTTGCAAAGCCTTTAGAGTGCCCCTGAACGGAAGGAAGGAAAGACAGAGAGAACTTTCTCCTAGCTACCGGGGAAGGGGAGAGGAGAACAGAGATAACCGTCAAACTATAGAACTTCACCTCAAACAAAGGCCCTCGGAAGAGCCTGAAGTAGAGAAACCTACAAATAAAAGAATACCTGCCAAAAGCTTCACCTCGGTCAACCTTTGGAATACAGATTGTCGAGCCGCCGACAACTCCCAGGGTTCACTAAAACAGGGGTACTCCGCGAAAGACTATTGAGTGACCTGTCGAGCTGATCCGACACCAAGTGGGCCGCACCTCTGAGGACTCAATATGAAACAGACAAGTTTTCCTTTAACCCCAAAGTCGTCCTGTAGATAGGTTTCTCACCGGTCGCAGAAACTCTTTTAAGAAAAAGGCTTTCCAACTTATTGCTCACAACAGGATAACTGAAACCTCCACTGCAACTACCATCGTTAGGGGCTTAGCTTACAACAGGAACTGCTGATATCTCTTTCTCTTTTGCCTTAAACACAGAAGAACATCTTATTTTACCAAAAAAGAGGGAAAAGCTACTAGAACGAGCTCGAAAAGAGAAGGAGCCTTTTTCAAACTCACCTGCTCGATAACCGGAACCTAAAACTAGTTATTCTAACTTATCAGCTGGATTTTCCTTCTTTGATCGAACGGCTACATCACATCTGAAAGATGAGAAGTCGAAAGCGCGAAGGGATGGGCAAATCAATAAGCATTCACTAGAACTACAGCTCATTTTTATAGAGCTAGAGCGCCAACAGATATACCATAAAAGATGTCATCATAAGATATAAAAGAACTTCCAGATATGCTATTAGATAGGCCCAGAGAGAGATCTATGCGCTCAGATCTGAGTACTGCAATTGGTTCGGCTGAATGAATTGAATCTGGGGAGGCTGGTACGACATCGAAAGCTACTCCACCTCGATTAAGATAACTAGAACTCCTAATGTCTGAAGGATAACTTCCAATGGTTGGAAAAGACTCCTACCTTCACTTCATAAGGAACTCACTGGCGCACTCGCTCTAATGAATGTAACGTGCCCCTACCTTCCCTGAAAAATCCACTGCGGTTGTAAGAGATTCAGGCTCGAGAGACCTCTGCCCTATTGTTCGAGTGATTGTTGCCTTGGAAGATAAGAAATCCTGGCAAGCCTCGCATTGAAGCAAGTTCTATAACTGGATCGCAGGCATAAACACTGGAAGGCGATGGAACTGAACTTGCTTAGGCTCTTTCCCTTGCGGCAGGAAAGAAAGTCAATCCCTCTTCATAAGTTATTTTCTCTCTAAAAAAGTAAGAAGAGGTATAAAATCACTCTACTCTATAGAGAGGGAGAGGCAACCATGGAATAATCCAAAGTAAATCGCAAAACAAAGATGGGCAAGGGCTTCTTCTTAATACCTCACAACTGGATCAATGGCTGGCCTTAGGACTGCAGCAAAAGGAACTCACCCGGACCTCTTAGATTGGCTGGATCGTCTTCTCGACTAGAGATAGTATATTACCCCTATTAAAGCACATGGAAAGACTTAGCACTTAAAAAGAGAGGAATTCAAAAAACGGAAACTAGATTGCTGGCAACTGCAACAGGACCTCCAACTCCAAGCGCAAGGAAGGAAAGAGCCGGGGCCGAAGCTATTCAAATTGTGGAACTTCAACCCCAGGTAAAGGAGAAGCATTGTAAGGACGAAGCACTAGGATTAGCGAAATGGGAGTGCTTAACTCAAAGCCTATTACACATATTAAAGCGTTACATCTATTACAAGCCTTATTCCGTCTTAGCCTTATACACGCCATATCTGACCTATCCAAGATAAGCAGAAATGCCTGGAAAAATCATTCTCTTAGGTCTGGCCTCACAACTGTAAGGAAAAAGAGGCCTTAGGCCTGCAAATGCAGAACCTCTACTTGATTAAGGGGCAGGGACTGCTTAAAGTAAAGGTTTAAAAGGGATCGCTGGGGAACTCCTTCGTATGGACCACAAAAAAAGAGGACTCCAACAGGCTCGCAGACAGAATCAATGGCTGGAAGAGGAGGGGCTCACCTTAGAACTGTTATAAAAGCTATCCCTATGGTATGCCTGTTAGCTCTTATGCTCGGTATTAAGAGTAGAAATGATAGCACTCCAATTGGAAGGCTTTCAAACTACCTAGCTTTTACTCGCTCGAAAGCATTAGCAATTTAAGGCGTTTCGAAAGAAAAGACAAGTAATCTTTCATTTTTCTACTGGGCTTAAAAAGGACTAGAAATGGCTCGCAGAAAGAAGAGATCCAATTCCAACTTCCATTGAAACACAGGAGCTGAACATTCTTCCACAGGGAAGGCAGAACGCATGACATAAGATATGACAGGGCTTGCGGAAGCACTACAAAGGGCAGGAGTGGACCAAGAGCCAAAGCCCAATAGTTCTACCAAGCAAAGTATATTGGGCCTGTAAGATCGTTAGCTTGTTAGCTTATTAGAAAGTCAAACAACTGGCTATGCAACTCCATCAACTAAAACAACATATCCTAAAAGAGGATTCGAATTTCATTAATGAAAAAGAACGACGATCAACAAACGATCAAACCGATCAACGAGAAAGCTCTACCACCCGGGGTAGGAATGAATGGCGGTACGCTGATGTATCTGCTGGCTTCGGATTCGGATTTTGATGTGAATGCTTCTTTCGTACTTTCTTCTCGCCCTTATTCTTATTAGCTATGGGCGCTATCTTTCGTTCTTGCTTTATCCCATTTGGTCAATGGAACTGGTGAGCCTACACGAGATGGACACGCTACCTTCATGATCCTATCCTATCTCGATTTCTTGCCATTCTTAGATCTTCGAGCTTGCCGGCTGCCAGCTATCCTAACAGAACTGGCGCTATTGAACTGGGTGAATAGGCTCTTTTCACCCCTTATACGATACGCTATTTCCTTTTGATGTGTTAAACCCGGTGCTAAATCCTATCTATCTTTCTTCGCCACTGCGGGACCCTCAGTCGCATCTAGCTTTCGGTGATCTTATTGCGCTTGCCTTTATATATAGGTCTGACTCCGATCCTTCTTTCCTTGGTGTCACATCAGCGGAATACTATTATAGAGGGAAAGTGCACCTCACGAGCAAGAGAAGCTCGAAACGGGGTGGTAATGATTTTTTTTTTACTCTGTTAGATTTTTCTTTAAAGCCCAGCAAACGTAGGCTGAAAAGCCGTAGTGCGCTAGCGCTCCCTTCCGTTTTTAAGCTGAGTCTTTATTCTCATTTGTTGTTTCCTTTCAGACCGATCTTTCTGTTCGAGATCCAGAACTCGTAACTAGCGCTCAGACAAGGTGCGGAAAGAGGGCTTTGGCTTTTTACAGCTCATCTCTACAATAACAACCTTATCAAACTCTTTTTCTCAGGAGTAGCTGTGCTAGGTGTTGAAGGCTAGGTCGAAGGATATCATGGCGGGTATTCAAGGTTGGCTGTCCCATTTCATTGGTTTCGTTGGACCCAAGTCAACTCCTTTCTTCCTTAGAGCCCGATTCCCTCCTTCATGGAAAAGAGTCATAGGAATTTGACACAAAATAAACTGTCAAAGCCAATTAACGGCTATCACATGAAAAAGCAAGTTACATAGAATTAGCAGCTTTCCCATCTCCGAGCTCTTCCTCTTCTTAGTCGTCGTCTGACCGGCTGATTTTTTCTGCTACTTCTTTTCCGACCCTTCTTATAATTCTATTTTTACTATATAATCTAGTAAAAGATGGTCGTATGTTTCGGGCTGCTGAGGAGATGCTCAGGACTGAAGGGAAATCCCTGGACCAAGCGAAAGGTCCTATGTATGATCAAACCAAATATGGTCCAACGACCAGTTCAACAGCAAAAGCTCGAGCCAACCTTGCGACGCCTAACCTATCCAGCTGAAGATGGTTTTGGTCGTGGCCATGGAGGCCAGAATAGAGGTTCTTTCTTCTTACCCGATTTTAGCATCCTTTTTTCGTACTTTACTTGTGAATCGAGATTTTAAGGAATTGCTCTGCCCAGAAGATGGAATCTTTACGGCTCTAGTGACAACATCAGAAAGAAAGACGGGAAGTCGCCTTTAATGGCTTTATATAGGAAGGGAAAAATTGAATCAATTAAACTCCTTCGCTACTACGATGGAGTCGAGGATGGGTTCCAAACCTGGGTGGCACTCTATAACTACCTCTTGCACGAGTAAGAAAGTTGAGCGAGAAAGCTAGCCCAGTAGAGCTCAGAGAAAGGTAGCGAAGTAATCTTCTATTTTTCAAGCAAAATAGAACCTTTCAACGAGATAGTGCATTATCAATAGTGCATTCTCAGGGATAAGAAATCCAAATGAAATAAAGATGGACCAAGCTACTTATCTTGGGATGAGAGAAAGGGGGGGGCGAAAGAGCCTTAGCCTTCCTGCTTTCGAGCTTACAGCTTTCGCTAAAGCCCTTGGCTGACAGCAGGAATGGCGGGTATCTAAGGAATGTATAGCATACAAACTGATCCATATGGATGAGCTATCTAATTATAATATTCACTATTTAGGAATTCCCCCTGAAAAGGATGAAATCCAGCTCCAGTACGGCTACCTTGAATCCTTCGCTTCTTGGGTATTTCGGTGTGACACTGCCTCACATCGGAGTTACGTCTGAGTGAAACTTGAAGATGGAAGACAGATCCGATCAGATATCTCTCTACAATCCGCCTAATAAGCCGAAGGCAGAAGAGATCGTGGATCTCCACAATCAACCCTTTAAGGCCAACCCGGTCCCAAGTCACATCCCTGCGTACAAAGAGATACCGAATTAGCGAAGTGAGGAGATGAATCACAAGTTCCGGTCCGAGAAACCTGTAAACTTTAGTATTAACCATCCACTTTTTCAAATATAGTAAGTAAAGACGGAAAGCGAGCAAGCCTACCAATACTAAGTAAGTAATATGATTAATATTGATTCTCAAAGCGGGCAAACCCATCTTTAGCTGCGGGTTCTTTTTCTTTGTTTGAACCAAGCCCATCCCTAGAGAGAAAACCTTCTCTCTCCTCTCCCCGTTATCTTTGCTCTTCTGATGTAACGAATCATCCTCTTAGCCGCCTTGATGTGAGGCTGAAGTCCGCAAAGACTATGAAACTGAGAGTGTTGTATGGACTCTTGCAAGTTTAGCACAAGCAAGCGATTTTCCCTCAAAGAGGGCACCTGGTATACCCTCTAGTTAATTAACTACTAAACTCATCGCGCGCTAAGTTTGAAAATAGTTCATTCCCTTAATAGAAAGAGGCACAAGCCTCACACCGGGTTCTAGCCTCTTCACTCGTTTCTTAGAACACATCCAGGCGAGGGTTATGAGAGTGGGCCATCCATGAAGCCTTGAAGACGAGCGCTTTATGCGTTTGATTCTCTATATATATAAGGGATTCTCCCCCCCATACTCAAATCTTAGCTTTCTCCCCTTCTGATTAATCTAAGGGAATATGAATTCAAATCTATATAAAAAATAGATTCTTACTTCCCTTCAAGAGATGGGAGTGCTCCAAGAGAGCTGTCACGAGAGGCTTTCCACGCTTATCTTTCATACCAGCCGTTGAGAAGTGAGTTAGTGTCCTCAACATCTGTCCGACTAGGAAAGTAGAGACGATGAGTACCAAATGAGAAGGTCGTGCTACTCGGTGAATTCGGGTCAGCCAGCATCGATAGAAGGTAGTCCATATCGACTGTTGATACGTCCTTGGGGTACGTGCGCTATTCAAAGCATCAATCGAGTCTCATACCCTGCTAGTTGTATGATAGGAGAGTAGTCTGATAGGAGTTGGTTGGCTAACTCCAAATCGAGATGAAAGTAAAGAGATAATGAAGCGGCTAAAATTTATAGTTTTAGGGGTAGCCCTTTGATGGGTGGCTGGCATAATCACAGTACGAGAGAAAAGGAAGCTTACTTATTCAAGCTGGCGAGTTCTGTCTTTCTTCAAAAAAGTAAGTAAAGTAGATCGACAAACCTCCGCCCAAAGGTGCTTTCACATAGGAGGAAGTCCCCTAAGCAAGTAAAGGACAGCAGGTATAAAAAAAGACCTGATCAGAAAGAAAGACGGGATATAACACCGGATAAGTGCACCGGACTGGTGTGAAGCAGTGTCAAACCAAAATACCCAACAAGCATTCCCCCGGAAAAGGTTTAAAAGGGTTCAATAGGTGTACCATCTATGGTGTATCATAACCCAACAAGAACAATTAAATGGTTTAAGGTGATTCCTCTCTTCTGCCTCTTCCGATGTAACTTCTTGTCTTGTTTCAGCTTCGTCCCGCCATTCCTTCTAAAATTAAAGTAAAACACGAAAATAAGATGCAACGAAATCAACTACATCAACCTTCACAATGTGCCATTTTCCCTATCACTACTGGTTACTCCCGATCCGAAGCACCCCTTTTCCATTCATAGAGAGATCCAATCGTCAAAATCAATAAAAAGCCCACTATTACGAGCTCAAAAGCTTTCAAATAGAATTAACTGCTCGGATTATGCAACTGGTATAGCAGCATACGGGGATCATCTCGAGTTACTATATCCCCGGAGCGGACCCTTTGAGCAAGGCTTTGCGCTACGTCCAACCAAGTGTACTTGTCACGAGGAAGGGAATCATACTGATCGAAATACGCCTCCAGAACGATCGACGCCTTTAAGCGCAAGATATCCGCGGAATCCGTCGGATGCGCTTGTGGCAGGTCGACTCCAGCCAAAAAGTTCGGGATTTGGGGCTTCGGCTGGGTGTGGGATTTAAATTGGAATAATTTTTTTAGTTTTTTGTAAAAAAAATCGAGTGGAAACATGAGTTGGCTTTCTAAGTCTCTATAGAATGAGCACTGTGAACTATCTGCTTCAAAAAGATAGTGGTAAGAATGAAACTTCAACCTTCTTTCTTTATGTTATAGGTTAGAGCAAGCCCGACCGATGAGGAGGCGGAACCGAGTGCCGAAAAAAACCGGTTTATTTTCTTAAGGCTTCAAACAACTAGTCATTAAGACTACTATGAAAGAAAAGTAAGGAACTCCTTTCACTTAGAAGTTTTGCCTGCGTGCATTATACCTACCCCTTAAAAAAAAAGAACTGGATTTCAATCTCAACAAAGAAAGAACAAAAATGAAAGCATAACTTTGTCCTATTACTCTTTTAGCCTGCCTTGCAGGGGTCCCTCGGGTGTCTACGGCAGATCCGATCAGTCTCGTGATGAATAGAATTTCCGATCTTCTACTAAGAAAGGTATCGTCACGACCAGGTCTCGGGGCTCCCACTGCTTGGGAAATTAGCTCTTCATCCGGGGGTTCATTTCATTCATTATGAACTAAAAAGTTTCAGGCGGATTTTTTAGGTCTTAAAAACTTCATACAATGAACAATGAATGATCAGCCATTCAATTTGTGCTTTCAGCAAGTAGGCGACGCGAATCTATGGTTTCTATGTTTCAATCGGATACCAATTGCTTGGATGCGTTTGAAAGCCTCGAGATGAATTTACTCTTGCAGAAAAAAATCTTTATAGTTGGGAAAGGTTTGTCTTGTGTCTCCGTAACAAATGAAATGGTCCATTTATTGATGGGCGAACGACGGGGATTGAACCCGCGCGTGGTGGATTCACAATCCACTGCCTTGATCCACTTGGCTACATCCGCCCCTACCCCCGAACTGGTTTCAGTCTCTATCTACGATCAGATCCTTTCTGAACCCTCCTATGACCGCTATCAAAGATAAGCTTTTTCCTATACTATAGTTGTAGCAAGTCTATTGTTGTGTGTGTTTCGGAATTAGGGGAAGCAAAGCTTCAACAAGCAAGTAGAAGCTTCCTGGCAAAGCTTCAAACAAAGAGGTTGGGCTGTTCACTTCATTGATTTGACTTCACTTTACTTAAGATTAAAGAGAGGGGCCGGGCGGCCTTAAGTAAGATAGGGGAAGGCTCGTTTAGTAGACAGCGAGCGAGCAGCAAGCTACGGCGAAAAGCAGCCAGCTCCGCTTTCAGAAGCGAGCCAGAGTATAGCGCGCTAGCTAGCTAGCCTTTTTCCGCAGGCTGCTCTGCTAGTTGTAGCGCGCTAGCGCGCGGAGACTCTATCATGATCTTACGAATCTACAACTCTCTTTACTGAGCGAGACTCTATCCAGATCTAAATAATCCGCCAAAGAGCCTTGCCTTCTTCTAACTAGGAGAGTCAGCAAGCTACCGGAAGCGAAGCTTCTGGCTCCCCCCTTTTTATTTCCAATTCCTCCTTTTCGTTCTACTTAGGTGGAGCAATCCGAACTCTCGACAGAATATAAAAAAAGAGGACCGCAGGCCTGTGTAGACACCTCAACGAACTCATGTGGACACTCCTCAGCCCGAGGACAATCTCTCAAATACACATTAAGATGTTGACCCGTTTTTCTTTTCTTTGCTGATTCCTCTCAATGAAATTTGCCATGTTGCACTAAGTTACTTACGGATGTATGCATGCGGTCCGGGAACACTTTGGGGTGAACACCCATCCGAACAAGTAGGGTCAATAGTTCAGCATTTAGGCCGTCACATTTAGCAACAAACAAATCTTTAACCCAACAAGTGCTCTCCGAACCAAGCTAGATAGTCTCCTATCACTAGGCTCACCAACCAACCTGGACTTTTATTCTTATTATTCGTACCGGATATCAAAACCATAAGGATTGTTTCCAGCCATGAGTTCCCATATGACATAAGCGCTTTTGGGTGGGGTGGGCCATCATTTGCCAGGTCTTTGAGTGCCCGTCGTACCACGTGGTTGGTGCACTAGGCTGATCGAGACTCTACTTTTCGGATCTGGCACCTGCGCCCGGCCCGGTCTGCCAGCTCTTAGTGGCTCTACGCCCGGTCGTGCGTGGTATGTTCGCGATTCGTACAAATGGAACGCATCGCGTACCATAACCTTCCTTTATTGGGCTGGGCCATTCCATCAAATCTTTGAGAAGGGGCCCAATCTCGTACGTATTTTATGGTCGGCGTGGCGATAGGCTTCGCTTCTACGACTGGCTTCCCAGCCGTTGCAAAACTGAGCGAGAACGGTAAGGGGCGCACAAACAATGTCGTTGCGCGGGGATGCGATTCGCCAAGCTGGGGCAAACAAAGCCGTCCGGCCCTACCGGATTAGGAATGCGAAGGCCTTTCCTTCGAAAGGAGACCCGGGAAAGAAAGAGCTTTGCTATTGACCGACCCTTTCGTAGTGACTTCGAATCAATCCCCTTTAGTATAATTTTTTATGAGGCGGGCAAAATAGAGAATGAAATGCAGAAAGAGGGGGGATGGTCGCCCTACCGAAGTACCAAAGGCTTTCGGGGCTTACACCCATAGTCTTTCAGTAGCGCCCTTAGAATCTAAGCCTTTTGAAGCGCCAGTAGTTGTAGCTGTGGGTAGGGCTTTCGTTCTTCTCGCTCCGGGTTCCTATCTATATGACCTCCAAAGTAAACCTCTTCTGTAGAGGCAGGTAGTAACCTTAAAGAGTTCCAAGGGGGAGCCCTCTTATCTATCAATGGAAAGATCCCCGTGCGTGGCGTGAGAAGGAATCCTAGAAAAGATCGATTGAGACTCCCTCCCCGGTCCCACGAGGATCTCTACGTACTTGTCCAGTCCAGGACAACTGAGATCTTCTGGTCTGCGTGCGGGGGAGCAGCTCAAACAAAGAAGAGTCTGGTCCGGTCTGAATTCAGGCCCGGCCCGCCCGTCTGCTGCTAGGTCCGGGAATGGCGCCAGGCGAGGGCGCCGCTATGCCCCGCAGCTCTGCTGCGGCCGGCCCCCGGACTATGCAAAAGAATCGAGGCCGGGGGGTCTCATCCATACCATAGTGGTTCCCCCCCGCCTTTGGTGATTGACCGAACAAATAGGCCTAGATCTATGCCCCTTAATGAATCGAATGGTCCTTCGACCTTCGTTTGATTCCGACGGCCGGCATAGATCTCATGAGACCCGCCCACTATTACTACGAAAAAAGCCCTGCCCTTTTCCTTCGCTACTAGGATAGTAAGCTACTTCTATTAGCGCCGGACCTTGAGTCGAATTGATCGTGTCATGTGCAACGTCCATCAATGATGGTTCATTAATTTCCATTGATTTAGACTCCTTCCCCCTTCCCTTATACGAAGAAGATCGAGAGGGGCCCGAACCAAACCAAGAACGGAAACGGAAGCCTTTCGACTCACTCTCGTATGGCTCGCCCTCAAGCCCTGGGCAGGTCGGCCGGGTCTTTCCCTGTTGTTCTGTTCCCGCCACGAGAAAGACGCACGGAAGAGGTATGCCCAGCGCGCGGAGGATCCGTTGAGAGTTTCTGTTGTCTCGGTAGGGAACAGTACGATCTTTTCCCCTATTGTATTGAATAAAAAAAAAGAGAGGTCAGTGCTACGGCCCCCTATTGTTTGATCCAATATTGACCGGGGACGAGCCCCGACTTCCATAGGTCCTTGGTTTGACCTCCCGTAGTGGTCCTAGCTTTTAAGAAAGCGGAGCGGGGCAAATTTTTCGTACTTGCTCAGTGTGCCCCCTTTCGTCGAGTGCCCCGCCCGGTTCACTGGGCTGTTGGCCTACCAAGCACTTGCCCGCTGCTCCTGCCGCCCGCCAAGCGGGCGGAGCGCTCGTTATCCTTACTGTTCTCTCTGTTGGGGCCCCCTCCCATTGCTCTAGCCATAAGCTATGGCAGCTCAAGCTCGCACCCACAGGGGCCCGCCCTGCGAGGCCAGAGTGGGCTCCGCGGGCAGCCCCTATTATAATTACGTTAGTTAGGGGGTCTTTAGCTTTTGCCAGATCTAGAGAGATACTACGAGTCTTCCGTCCCAGATTCAATCGCCGCGGCCATCTGGTTCACCGGTACTACCAAAAAGTCTCATGCTTACGTTGCTGATGTAAGTCTTATCTCGGACCACGAAGACCCCGGTCGTGCTTCTGGTTTCCATTCCCATCATCATATTGATGATAAATATCCTCGTGCTCTGCCATAAGAACTTGGAGTCCGTATCATGGTGAAGGTAACGCTGTGATTCTTGCTCAAAAAACAGACCGAACGCGTTCGAGTTATTGGCTCGTCCGACCCGGCAGCATTCATGAGTCGCTCGTTCAACTGTCCCTCGGAGACACGGTCGAGAAGTGCCATGCATGGACGCCCCCTGTCCTTTCTTTCTCCCGGTCCCCCAGAATGAATAAGCTTTAAGTAAGATAGGGGGTCCACTCCCCTCTCATATCTGACTGAAAGCAAGAACATACTGGGCGTGTTGGCCCCCCAGCATGGAAGTCGCTTGTTGCCCTAGTTCTGGCTTGAAAGTACAACGTAGAGTAGGCTTTGATCCCTACCCTAAAGACTAAAGAAATGGAAAAAAGGGGGGGACTTATGCAACGGGCTATGCCACCCATTACTTATGAGGGAAGTCGCATCCGCCCCATCGCAAGCACCTACAATGTCATGATCACATTGGTTTACCCTTTCTTCTTTGGTAGTTCAACGGACGGTCGCCCCTCCAACAAGAAAAGGTATAAATATTGAAACTTCTCTGCCATTTGGATCGGAGAATTTATGGAGGAAATCGGGTTTGACATTTCCAGAAACCGCACGATTATATAGCCAAAGGGAATACGCCGCGCCTAAAATCATCCCAAGCGCTGCTAATGTGGCTACTAAGCTATTTCTTTGGAAAGCTCCTACTGAGATGGGAAATTCCCCGATAAAGCTGCTAGTACCAGGTGAACTCATATTGGCCAAAGTGGAAGAGAAGGAAATGGTAGAGAGATTCGGCATGGTGCTCACTGAACCTCCGTAATATCTAGCAAGTCGAGTCTTATGTCGGTCATATAGAACACCAACACATAGAAAAAGGGCTGGAGAAACCGGTCCATGACTTGACATCGGTGGAATGCTACCTCCAATTCCCTGTATGTTCGATAGAGCCTAAGATCCCCCCCACTGATCGGAGTACGCCGATTACCCCCCGAACCGTACAAGATAGTTACCACCTATCATACGGCTTTCTAACTTCACTTCTTTTTCTGGTCGTTCCGCTCTTTCGGATCGATGGTAGTAAAAGATTTTTGTAACCCCCGAAATTTTTTACATAATGGTTCCTGCTTCCTACCCATAGTTAGCATGTATCTCCCCGGGGCATACTTTAGTATCACATCGTAGACCCCCACCCCAACTCTATCTTCCTTATCAGTGAACCGGAACATAGTGCATAGGTACTCTTCGATGCAGCGGGGGCGAGACGACGTGACATACTACGATCACGTACAGAAGTGCTGCCCTTCGGCTCGGCAATATGGAACCTCTCAACAGCTCCCGTTCCTTTATGGTATGGGGTCCTATCGGTATAGGTAGGCCCAAGCCTTTCCCCTCCCCCCCTCCCTCCACCCGACTTATCTTTCCCCCCTCGAGAAAGAGAAAGAAGAGAAGAAATCCTTTCTTCTCTTCTTTCATGTGAACGGCCCTATCTTGTATCTAAAGGTTTTTCGTGCTATACACCACGTTGAGAAAGACCAACCTCCTATGTACCATTTTGGTACCTCGAAAGAGAGGTGCTCCTTATGATGCTACGGACGGCTGCCCGAAGTGCAATGACGGCTCGGACTCGGATAGGATTGTGTGTGCCGGGCCCTTCGGGTGTCATATTTTGGCCGAGTTCCCCGTACCGTAGGCCCCTATGTTACGCGGCCGTAATATTTTGTTACGTTCCACCGCTGTTACGCCAGAAAGAAAAGGTTCCACACGAGCTCCCGTTCTGCGGCGTGGTGGCAGGACCGCTAGGGGATTGGCTCCGGGTGTAGGTAGGGTAAAATCTGCAGGGGTCATGCAAATACATAGGCCCCTTCCCTTCTGCCGAGTGGTTTAGAAGGCGCTTTCCGATCTACGGTCCCTCGGAAGGGTTAGGCGGGTAGTACGGGCCCTCTGACTTCCAGCTATGTGCTGTGCGGCTCCCGCGAAGCGAATGAAGGGAAGCTCGAAGCTTTCCAAACCGATTACCGCGGCGGCTTATGTAGTGGTCGGCCAACTAAAGCTCGCTAAGCTTCGCTTCCCTCCCCCCTTACTGAACTTAGTAGTCGGCATTCTATAAGCGACTTGTCAAGTCCCCTATTACGTAAAGGGCTTTGCTTCTTGTAGTCGTAGTCTTGTAGTCGGCCCGTAATGCCTCCCTTCATTTGCTTGCCTCCTTCCAGCCCAGAATGCTTGGCCTCCTGCGCCAAGTCGATCTTTTAGGCTTGGCTTCGTCCCGGAAGCGAAGCTTCTACGACGAGTCGCTTCTCCCCTTCTCAACTCTCTCTGTCGGAGAAAGCTCTTCGAGCTTACGGGTGAGCTTACGCTTACTCTCAGCCTCTTTGATAGGTAGGCGGGCGGGCTAAGCCCCCTACTTAAGATTTAAAAGGGTAATTGGATTATGTCGTGACGAGCCTGCCCTCTCACTACAAGCCGGAATTAGACCGGCTAAGCGCCTTGCGCGATACGGCCAAAAAGCCTACTCTTGCATAGGCCGACTACTCTACTATAGGCGACTTCTAGCTTCTATAGTGGCCCTTCCACTTTGGTGTAGTTGTAGTTTGTATTGGTACTGAATGAACATATCAAACAAAGGCGAGCAGTAGTTGCCCTTCCCCGGCCTGGGAAAAGCAGCGAACTCTAGAAGCTAGGGCTTTGTTCACCTTTGGACACGCACACTATTCCGTTCTCGGTGGAAACCCGCCTTAGAGATTGAACGTCGACTTATCTTATTGCCGTTCAATCTAAGACAGCGCTGATAGCTTGTAGTGAACAGCCCCCTTATGAAACCAACCGAAAGCAGCCTTTGGTACTTAAGTAGTTAAGGCGAACAGCCCCCTTGCAACTATGATAGAAAGCCGTTTGCTTGTTGCCAAACCG